CGAGGCTTCGTGGTTCTTGTGAATCTAATTCAGTGAAATTCCATCCAGTAAAACGGACGAATTATAAATCTCCAAAATAATAGATAAGAATATCGCAAATAAAGCCATTGCGACACCCATCAAAGGAGTCGTTCCCCATCCAGGAGCTACCTTACCATATTCCGAATTCAATGGTTTCAAAAAATCCCCTACAACAGTTCGTCTTGGACCAGATCTAGAACTACCCTCAACGGTTTGTGTAGCCATAAATCTTATTTTGTATTCAGTGAGATCTGTTGACTTTGTATATCATTCCGCTGTAAATAAACGATCTTATCATAGATCCATTGTGATCTTGAAATTATATAATAATGGAAACAGCAACCTTAGTCGCCATCTCTATATCTGGTTTACTTGTAAGTTTTACTGGGTACGCCTTATATACTGCCTTTGGGCAACCCTCTCAACAATTAAGAGATCCATTCGAGGAACACGGGGACTAATTGAAGTAATGAGCCTCCCAATATTGGGGGGCTCATTACTTCAATTGAGATAATGAAAAATGATTTCATTTTTTAGTTTGAATTTTAGGCGGTTCTCGAAAAAAAATAGCGAAAAAAATTATCCCTAGAGTAGATACTAAGAGGAATGTATAAACCAATGCTTCCATAAACTCGATCGTGGTTTACAATTATAGCTTCCGTACCTGTTTATTTGGAATCATCTCCCGAATAAAATAAAGAAAGAACAAGAATCAAAGAAAAGGCAGCGATTTTAATCAAGATTTTTCCAGCAGCCTATGTCAAATCACAAATAGAAAATAGAAGCGAAAAATAACAAAACAATCTTGCATCAGACTACTTGTCTTCTTGTAGTTGGATCTCCAAGTTTTTGGAATGCTCCAAATTCCACTTGAGCATCCAAATCTGGATCAATACCGGCAAAAACATCTCGGAACAGGGTTCTAGCACCATGCCAAATGTGTCCGAAGAAGAAAAGCAAAGCAAACGAAGCATGCCCAAAAGTAAACCAACCCCTTGGACTGCTACGAAAAACCCCGTCGGATTTCAAAGTAGCACGATCTAATTCAAAAATTTCACCCAATTGAGCACGTCTAGCATATTTTTTCACAGTAGCAGGATCACTATAACTCACTCCATTAAGTTCGCCGCCATAGAACTCAACAGTTACACCTACTTGTTCGACACTATATTTTGATTCTGCCCTTCTAAAAGGGACATCCGCTCTAACAATTCCGTCTCCGTCTACCAAAACAACCGGAAATGTTTCAAAAAAAGTAGGCATACGACGTACAAAAAGTTCACGCCCTTCTTTATCTCTAAAGATAGGGTGCCCTAACCAACCAACGGCTATTCCATCTCCGTTGTCCATTGAACCCGCTCTGAACAATCCTCCTTTTGCCGGATTATTGCCAATGTAATCATAAAAAGCTAATTTTTCAGGAATTTTAGACCAAGCTTCTGATAAACTTTGATTTTCGGCTAACCCAGCACTAATCCTTCGATATATTTCTTGCTGGAAGTATCCTTGATCCCATTGATAACGAGTAGGACCAAATAATTCGATGGGGGTAGTTGCTGAACCATACCACATCGTTCCGGCAACAACAAAAGCTGCAAAAAAGACAGCAGCTATACTACTGGAAAGGACGGTTTCAATATTTCCCATACGTAATCCTTTGTATAAACGTTGGGGCGGACGGACACTAAGATGGAATAAGCCCGCTAATATGCCCAATGTCCCTGCTGCAATATGATGAGAGGCTATTCCTCCCGGAACAAAAGGATCAAAACCTTCCACGCCCCACGCCGGATTTACAGGTTGTACCTTGCCAGTTAGTCCATAAGGGTCGGACACCCATATTCCAGGACCATACAATCCTGTTACATGAAATGCGCCAAAGCCAAAGCAAGCCACTCCTGAGAGAAATAAATGAATTCCAAAAATCTTGGGCAAATCCAAAGAAGGTTTTCCTGTGCGCTCATCACAAAAAATTTCTAGATCCCAATATACCCAATGCCAGATAGCTGCCAAGAAGCACAATCCAGAGAACACAATATGTGCTCCGGCCACACCTTCGTAACTCCAAATACCCGGATTTGTTATAGTCCCCCCTGTAATACTCCAACCACCCCATGAATTGGTTATTCCTAAACGAGTCATGAAGGGTATAACAAACATACCTTGTCTCCACATTGGATCAAGAACAGGATCGGAGGGATCAAAAACGGCTAATTCATATAGAGCCATTGAACCGGCCCAACCAGCAACCAGAGCCGTATGCATTATATGAACAGAAAGCAAGCGACCGGGATCATTCAATACGACAGTATGAACACGATACCAAGGCAAACCCATGGAAATACCCCTTTATCAACGAAAAATAGACACTATGTAACTTTATTGCATTGGAATACCTCCCCTTTTCGGTGGATTCTTTCGGAGAAAGGATTAATATTTGTGCTATTCCATTAGTAATTAAGGGAAGAATTCGGCTCAGAAGAAAAAAGAGAAGCAGATCTATTCTATACCCGATAAGTATCAATACGCAATGGGGGTTGATCCTATTTTTTATGAATGAACGCATCCTTATTTGTTCATTATTCAAAGGACCTATTGGTAAGAATTCTCTTTCATTCATTCTGTCTTTCTTTATTTTATGGCCTTATTCTATCTATGTATAAAATATGATAAAGGCCAATATTATTAAGACCGTTATTACGCTTCCACATCAAAGTGAAATATAGTATTTAATTCTTTTTCTTTCCTTTAATGCCTATTGGTGTTCCAAAAGTTCCTTTTCGAAATCCGGGGGACGAAGATGCAGTTTGGGTTGACGTATAGTGCGACTTGTCAAATATATTGGGTCATATGGGATTCCCCCGTTCTCTCGCCCGATCGAGATATCCTCTGTTTCGCCCAAAAAAGATTGATTGAATTATCAAAAATTTGTAGCGTGAAGTTTAATGAAGTGCAATTAGAGATCCATTTCATTTTTTTTGGGGGGTATCCAGATTAATATTTTCAATTAGAATGATTTATGGTTGACTTGGTTGGACCGATAAAATGAAGCATCCAGGCTCCGTTTAGAAAAAACCCAATTGGTAATTTATGATTACCCCCTATATCATAATCATAAATCCTTTTTATTTTCAAATAAAAAAATAGAAATAAGAGCGATTTCAAACTGTTAATCAATCGAATAATATGAGAAATACGTTGAATATTTGGCGGAAAACATGAAAGAAAAAGGAATTAAAATAAAAAAAAAGTAAAAAAAAAATCATAGCAAAAAGACGTGGTATTGGGTCATTTGTCCTATATGCGCAAATCAAAATCGGGCAGATCTTTACTCGGAGTAGAGCATAAACCTAAAAAATGGAATAAAAAATTGATAAAACCCATTCAGGAACAAGAAAATGACATCGTGATTTGGATTGAATCCCAATGAAAAAAAAAATAGATCAATGAAAAGTTTGTGCGATAAGTTTAGCGAATTTTTTCTATATTATAGGAAAACGGGCCAAAACTCATCTTTCTTTAATTTCATTTTGAATTTAATTTTATTTTAAAAATGTAAGAAAAAGCCCCTTCATTAGAAATTAGAAGTTAGAAAAGGCCCACTAGAAAAAACGAAGAATGGCTGGAATCTACACATTGATTTTGTTCGCAATTTTTGTTGAACCGTATGCATCAAAAGGTGCCTGTACGGCTACTAAGGGATACAATTTTATCCTAATCAACCGACTTTATCGAGAAAGATTACTTTTTTTAGGCCAAGAGGTTGATAGCGAGATCTCGAATCAACTTATTGGTCTTATGGTATATCTCAGTATAGAGAATGATAGCAAAGATCTGTATTTGTTTATAAACTCTCCCGGCGGATGGGTAATACCCGGCGTAGCTATTTATGATACTATGCAATTTGTGCAACCAGATGTGCATACAATATGCATGGGATTGGCCGCTTCAATGGGATCTTTTCTCCTGGCTGGAGGAGAAATTACCAAACGTCTAGCATTCCCTCACGCTCGGCGCCAATGAGTTTTTTTTTATTGATTATTTGATGGAAAGAAAAAAGAAGACTATGCCTTCGCCATATGAAATATGAATTAGTAAGTAATAATAGCATGGCACTTCAAATTCGATATGCATTTTTTTTATTCTTTTTTTTTTTCAAAATATTAGATTAGGTATCGAAAGAGTAGTATGAGAGAAGGGGCATTTCCTATTTTATCTTAGCTGTCGGGGGGCCCATCTCAGCGTCACAAACTTTTTTTCTTTTCACACCAGAGGCTATTAACAATATTTATATTATAAAAGAGTACGAAAAAAAAAGACTATTTTTTTCTTTCTTTTTTTAAAGAAACTTTGGGATTGCTGAATCACAGACGAAATAAATATATAAAGCAACGGAGCCATCATAGTATTTTTGAACTTTTCCGAAAAAAAAAGAAGGGTGGTAATTGGATTATTTATTGATCTGGGTCTAATATACTCTATATTTTCTCTTTTTTTTTCTTTCATCGAAAAAAAAAGAGAATTCCATTGTAAAGCCGTATGCAATGCGCAAAAAATGCCCGTACGGTTGTTCAATTCTCTTTTTTTTTTATTATTATTCTTTAGCTATTCTTCTCGCCTCATTATGTGAGTTAGAAGAACCTTTTATTATGTTATATCATCAGGGTAATGATCCATCAACCTGCTTGTTCTTTTTATGAGGCACAAACGGGAGAATTTGTCCGGGAAGCGGAAGAACTACTGAAACTTCGCGAAAGCCTCACAAGGGTTTATGTACAAAGAACGGGCAAGCCCCTATGGGTTGTATCCGAAGACATGGAAAGAGATGTTTTTATGTCAGCAACAGAAGCCCAAGCTCATGGAATTGTGGATCTTGTAGCGGTTAAATAACAAATAGCAATAGCAACGATTTAACACCAATCCACAATTTAATTAAGATTGATTTAATCCCTCTTATTCTTTTCCTTCTTAACTTAAGCCTAAGGGGTTACTATTTTATTAATCTATTAAATAGAAAAAGAAGAATTCAGAATCATCTGGTTAGGATCGATCTAAACCAGTCTATTATGTATATGATTCAGTATGCCAACTATTAAACAACTTATTAGAAATGCAAGACAGCCAATTAGAAATGTCACGAAATCCCCTGCTCTTGGGGGATGTCCTCAGCGCCGAGGAACATGTACTAGGGTGTATGTGCGACTTGTTCAGATCATGAGCTGAGAAAAAAAAAACAATTTTTTTTCAGTATCAACGATCAGTACCAGTGAATAGAATGGGGTTCTTCCGTTCACTATCTAAAAGATCTACCATATCCTTATCCTTCTATTGCGTATGAAATTTATGGTTTCCATTGGCGCAAATCCAATCTTGGACTTTAAGATGAGAAAAAATTCCCCATTGGTAGCAAATGCTTATCCATTAAGCGGGGAAAATCCTATTTAAAAAGCAGAAAGATTATGCTTCGACTCTTGCAAAGAACGGACTAACAGGGTCAGCTACCCAATGAATCCTCATACTTACATACCGTTACTGTATAAGATAGATCTCGTTGTGAAAGATCTATTACTGGAAAATTTATGAGTAGAGCCAAAGAGTGTGAACTGTACAAGTTACCAATTAAATGAAGGAATGCGTGCGCTCCGGTGTATAGAGAGGGCCTCACCGTTTAAGAAGTAACCATAGAAACGATGGAACCCACTATTTATTTCTCCATTTCTATTTACTCCTTTATTTTAGTTAATATGCTTTTTTTGATACCTAGTATCAATACAATTTCTTATTTCAAGGCGAAATGAAACGCCTAGAAAAAAGGAAAAATCGTGGTCGGGACGGTTATAGTAGCAAAAGCCATTGGAATTTTTATTTTATACATTGGAAGAATCCGTTTTGTTATTAATAGAATAGAAAAGAATAACTGAAAGAAAGAATTAGTTATTCATCAAAATTTCTTTTATTCAATGACCAGAATTAAACGGGGATATATAGCTCGGAGACGTCGAAAAAAAATCAGTTTATTTGCATCAAGCTTTCGAGGGGCTCATTCAAGACTTACTCGAACTATTACTCAACAAAGAATAAGAGCTTTGGTTTCGGCTCATCGGGATAGAGATAGGAAAAAAAGAGATTTTCGTCGTTTGTGGATCACTCGAATAAATGCAGTAATTCGCGGAATGGGAGTATCCTATAGTTATAGTAGATTAATACACAATCTGTACAAGAAACAGTTGCTTCTGAATCGTAAAATACTTGCACAAATAGCTATCTCAAATAGGAATTGTCTTTATATGATTTCCAACGAGATTATAAAATAAGGAGGTCCGAAGGAATCCAACGAAATGCTTTAAATGAAATGGGGTTCCCTCGAGAATGAACTCGGGGAAGGTAGAGTAGAAATTAATATGATAAAAAAATTAGGATAAGGTCATCAAAACAAGATGAGCGAAGACGCTCAATAAAAAAAGATTTCTTTTTCTTCCCCAACCGGATTCTTTTATTTATTTATTTATTACGACACAACAATTTTGATTATCAGATTTTTTGAATAAAGCATCAGTCTGCATTTGATAATTTTGAATCAATTGAAGGGGTAAGCCTATTTATTTCTGGTTCTAAGAGCAGTAGTTCTAGCGGTCGACTCGCTTCTTTCAAATTGTTTCTCATTATTAAGAAAGGGTAACGAAGATAAAATACGAGCTTGTTTTATAGCAATAGTAATTAATCGTTGTTGTTTTAAGGTCAATCTATTTACTCGCCTAGATAATATTTTTCCTTGTTCACTAATAAATCGACTAATTAAACTCATGTTTCTATAATCAATTCGATCCCCCGATTGGATCGGGGGCAAACGCCTACGAAAAGATCGCTTGGATTTTAGAAAGACCCGCTTGGATTTATCCATGATTTCTTTATTCCTTATTTCTAAAAAGAATCCTATCTCTATTTCTAAAATCTTATTTTGATCGGATAAAATTCAAATTATAGAATTAATATAATAAATAGGATTTGGTTTGTTTATTTTATTATTGTTTAGTTTAGTATTTAGTTATTAAATAGATATAATCTAAATTTAAATATATGTAACTAATTATAATTATATACTTAATATATTATATACCTAATGTAATATTTTCATATTCTCGAGAAGGGGTAACATACGAGCACTTGATTCGATTTATTTCTTTATCTCCCCGTGAATTGTATGTTTGTAACAATAGCGACAGAATTTCTTCAATTCCAGTCGACTAGGCGTGTTGTGTCGATTTTTTTGAGTAATATACCTGGAAATGCCCGTTGATTGCTTATTAACGCCGTTTCGAACACAACTGGTACATTCCAAAATAATCGTTACTCGGACATCTTTACTCTTGGCCATGAACCTCCTTTGAGTTTTTAATTCACTCAACTTTTATATTTTCCGATCAAAAGCGAAGAAGAAAGGAATAAAAAAAAAAAATAAATAAAAGTTGCTAACTCAAA